GAATTCCATTTTTGTATGTGCGCTTGGGAAACATAGAGTCCTCTATTCCATCGAAAAAGCGGATTCATTATCTCTTGGAATACTGACTATCGTGCTCCCAGCAATTATACCAATTTACATATGTCTTTCTACTACCAACCAGTACTAGTTGAATTAACTAAAATTCCCCTATTTTTTTTGTTTAATGAGAATGGCGAAACGAAAAGGGAAAGAAAAAATAACCCCCTCGGGAATGAAATTTTTATTCCTGTTCCCTTGTTGACAGAAAAGGGAAAGATGATTGATGTACTTATTGAATCTGTCGGGACTGACGGGGCTCGAACCCGCAGCTTCCGCCTTGACAGGGCGGTGCTCTGACCAATTGAACTACAATCCCAGGGAAATAAAAAGAAGGGATCTAGCAAAAATTTTGATTCTTTTTATTCTTATTCCTACGTATCGGATATTTCTGAAGGACAGGGGGGTTATACCATCTCGGGGTATATTGGAGAATTGTTGGGCCGAGCTGGATTTGAACCAGCGTAGACATATTGCCAACGAATTTACAGTCCGTCCCCATTAACCGCTCGGGCATCGACCCAGACCCAAGAAGAGCCCATTGGGGGTTTATTCGTAATACATGATATAAAAAACTTCCCTTTGTAGTGTAAGTACCCTACCCCCAGGGGAAGTCGAATCCCCGTTGCCTCCTTGAAAGAGAGATGTCCTAAACCACTAGACGATGGGGGCATATTTACCCAACATCCTACATCGTTACTCATTGTAAGAATAGGTTCTTAATATTGTCAATAAAGTCGACAGATTCAATAAGTACATCCATCATCTTTCCGTTTTTCATCATTTAAAATGAAAATTTCATACAAATTTTTGATTCATAATTCATTTTATATATTCTATATGTATATACAATAACGAATCAAATTAATAATTTATAAAATGAATAGGAAAACAGTATTCTATCCAAGAAAAAGTCTTTCTAGTTTGCATGGTCCAACCATTGAGCCCAAAAATGTCTACAATAAATTTGGTAGGTCGCTAACCTAGTTTTATTAATAATAGAAATTAATAAAAATAGAATAATATTAATAAGGGCTATGATATATATATAGAAATAATACGGAAGGTAGGATTCTTTCGGGGAGTGGTGCGTCAGAAAATAAAAAGAAAAGGGGGCTCCCACTACGGAAATTAAGAAACAAAAAATAAGAGAAGAGGGATCAAGAAGTTCTCGAAAAATTTTTCTATTCCTATAAGAAGTTCGTTCGGGAACAAGTAGAATCTATTCATCACATTTTTCGATTAAATTTCTTGAATCTATATCTATGTCGAATAGATAGGTGTACATGTATCAATCAAACGAATTTTTTTTGATCGGTTTTGAAACAATTCATTGCTAGACTTGCTAGATAAATCAATTTTATTATTCAAGAATAAGCCACTAGCCACTATGAAGGTACTGCATGGACTTATGTATATATACTTAAATATATAATATATGTACATGGATACGTTTTATCCATAGAGTTACTAATTCGGTAATTGAATCAAAAGGGCCCTTTTAACTCAGCGGTAGAGTAACGCCATGGTAAGGCGTAAGTCATCGGTTCAAATCCGATAAGGGGCTTTGGCTTTTTCATAAAACTACAGCCGTAGTATTCATATTTGAAGCAAGAATTGAGAAATTTTAAATAGAACAAATAGAACAAACAAAGTAAAAAGTAACCCGCGGTATAATAAAAAAATAGGTTATCATCCTACTAAATTAGCTAAATTAGAATTTATTAGAGTATAGGAGTTTAGTGAATAGGTATAAAGTTGAACATATAGGAGTTTATTTTTTCAGTAAATTCTAATTCAGTAGGATGATAAGTCGTCTCTGGAATCACCAAACTTTCCTTTTTTCCGTTTTGCTAATCAAATGCATTGTAAAGATTATAAATCAACAAAAGAAAAATTAAGTGGACCTGACCCATTGAATCATGACTATATCCGCTATTCTGATATTAAAATTCGATAGAGAGACAAAATTGGAACAAGTTAACCCCTTTTTCTTTTTTATTTTTTTGGCTCCGCAAGAATTTGTCGATATTTCCAATTCAATCTTATTGTTCCTAGATATTCCATAGGAAGAAATAGTTATTTCGTTCCTCCATAGATAAACTTTTATTCCAAGTCACAACATAAGAGCCCTTCTTTGATTACAGACTTTTATCTTTATCAAGGTTCATTTCTATCTAGATAAGATTTATAGTAAGATTTATCTATTTAGATGTATATCTATCAGATCGCAGCTTAATGTACCAAACATTTATATATTACTGTATCCGATATTTTTGTTCCGACCGCGTCGTGGAGAATGGATACGGGAAAAATACTTTTATTTCCAGTATCCTTCTTTTATTTTTTTTCATATTGTATTAAATTTAAAGAAAAAAAATAGGAAATTCAATCGTTTTATAATTTTATAATTCTAACAGAAAAAGATAGAAAAAATTCCAAA